GAAGAAAAAATCACGCTCTGTAGGATTTGAACCTACGACATCGGGTTTTGGAGACCCACGTTCTACCGAACTGAACTAAGAGCGCTTTCTTGTCAGAATAGAAAAGAATGTAAAGAAAAGGATTCTTTTTTTAACACCAATCCATTTTATTTTATATACATAAAGTTTCATAAAAATGAAGGATTCCGTGCAATTTGAATTGATCTCAATGGATTCCTCGTTACTGCTCCTTTGAGCAGGTAGGGATGACAGGATTTGAACCCGTGACATTTTGTACCCAAAACAAACGCGCTACCAAGCTGCGCCACATCCCTTCAATTGTTCTACAGTGTCATTGTAGAGAATTCCTGTCTTGTTTTCCACACCCCTATTTCTGCATTGCGAGGCACAATTTTTCTGCCCATTTCGTCTTTTTTTTGGTCTCATTTAACATATAATAATAAGAAAAGGAAAATCTTATGGAGCGTTGTGCATTTCAATTGGAATTGGGGATTCCGTGTACAACTCTAAGTGGCCCTTAAATACATATGCATCTGATCATATATGCATTATCTTTATGTATTACAATAAATAAAAAAAGGAGGTTTTTCAATGCGAGATCTAAAAACATATCTCTCCGTGGCCCCAGTACTAAGTACGCTATGGTTCGGGGCTTTAGCAGGTCTATTGATAGAGATTAATCGTTTTTTCCCGGATGCGCTGACATTCCCCTTTTTTTCATTCTAGTTATTGACCTCGGAAGGAATGAAGAAGATTAGAGATACAATCAAATATCTGTGACTAATCCCCCCCCTTTTCTCTTTTTTCCCTTTATTTTCTAATTTTTAGAATAAGGGACGAAAGAGAAAGAATAAAAGTGGGGTCGACGCCTGCGAGACTCGGGCTCAAATTCGAATTAAATGAATAAATAGGACTAATAGAGACATTGGGGTAGGGTAGGAAAATCGGGGTCTATGGCAAGAATACAAGATCTTTAACTGAAATACCGCCCTCCGGGTTTAAATAGAGTCTCAAAATCATTGTCTTACTTATTACTTACTATAGCTTTGTTTTGATTTATTATTACTTTATTCTTTATTGATTTTGATCTTTTAGAGTTTAGAGTTGGATTTCAAGTTAGTAATTTCTATTTTTTCCTTCCTTTCTTTTTCTTCGTTTCGAAGCAAAATAGAAGAGTTGAGTAAATCCAAAGGAGGTTCATGGCCAAGAGGAAAGATGCGCGGGTAACGGTGATTTTGGAATGTACTAGTTGTATCCAAAACGGTGTTAAGAGGGTATCAGCGGGCATTTCCAGATATATTACTCAAAAGAACCGGCACAATACGCCTAATCGATTAGAATTGAGAAAGTTCTGTCCCTATTGTTACAAACATACGATTCATGGGGAAATAAAGAAATAGATCGAATCAAGTATGTCTTAGCCTTGAACGGGGAAAAATGACATTATATAGAACATATTGAAATATAAATCGAAGATATTTCATTTAAATAAAAAAGAATCCTATTTGGAGTTAAAATGAAATAGGATTTTCGGGATAAGAATAAGAAATAAACTAAACAAACAAACCATGGATAAATCCAAGCGACCCTTTCTTAAATCCAAGCGATCTTTTCGTAGGCGTTTGCCCCCGATTCAATCGGGGGATCGAATTGATTATAGAAACATGAGTTTAATTAGTCGATTTATTAGTGAACAAGGAAAAATATTATCTAGACGGGTGAATAGATTGACCTTGAAACAACAACGATTAATTACTATTGCTATAAAACAAGCTCGTATTTTATCTTTGTTACCTTTTCTCAATAATGAGAAACAATTTGAAAGAATCGAGTCGACCACCAGAACTACTGGTCTTAGAACCAGAAATAAATAGGCTTGTTCTTTGTTCACTTCAATCAGAATTAATCAGAATTCCAACCCGAACTCAAACACGGATTGGTGTTTTGTTTGACAAATCCGAGAATCCGGATTTTATTATTTTATTATCGTGCCGTTTATTATCGTGCCGTAAGACAAAAAAAACGAATCGGAAAAAAAAGATTTTTTTGATTGAACGTGTTCATTCATTTTGACTACTTTAGCATATTTTCTCATAGTAATTTCGACTCCACCCTCCCGGAGTTCATTCTCCGGGGAACTCCATTTAAATTATTCCGGTGTATTCTTTCCAATCTACTTCTTTTCTGATTTCGTTGGAAATCATATAAAGACAATTCCTATTTGATATAGCTATTTGGGCCAGTATTTTACGATTAAGAAGCAACTGCCTCTTGTATAGATCATGTATGAATTTACTATAACTATAGGATACTCCCCTTTCTCGAATTACTGCGTTTATCCGAGTGATCCACAAACGACGAAAATTTCTCTTTTGCTTATCCCTATCCCGATGAGCTGAAACCAAAGCTCTTATTTTCTGTTGAGTAATAGTTCGAGTAAGTCTTGAATGAGACCCTCGAAAACTTGATGCAAATAAACGAATTTTTGTTCTACGTCTCC